GACTGGGTCTCTATGCCAGGTGTTCTGCCCGTGGCTTCAGGAGGTATTCATGTTTGGCATATGCCTGCCCTAACCGAAATCTTTGGGGATGATTCCGTACTACAGTTCGGTGGAGGAACTTTAGGGCACCCTTGGGGAAATGCACCCGGTGCAGTAGCTAATCGGGTGGCTTTAGAAGCATGTGTACAAGCTCGTAATGAGGGGCGTGATCTTGCTCGTGAAGGTAATGATATTATTCGTGAAGCTGCCAAATGGAGTCCTGAGCTAGCGGCTGCTTGTGAAGTATGGAAAGAGATCAAATTCGAGTTCGAGCCAGTGGATAAGGTGGATAAGCTAGATAAAGATACAAAATAAGCGCGTATAATTTAGCAATTCCTGTTTGTTCTCCTAATTGATTGCAATGAAACTTGGCCCAATCTTTCTTTTCCTCAAAAAAAGAAAGATTGGGCCGAATAAAAAGAAAGACATCTTATACTAATACTATAATACTATATACTATGAACTATGAGGGTCTTTGTGTATTTGCATATATCTTTTCTATGTACAGACCTTACGATAGATATACAATACGATATACAAGTATATACAAAATCTAAACATAAGAAGATAAGATCGAAGGAAGACTAAACAACTTATCTATTCTATTCTTTATTGTTGGATCCATAGGCTGAATTATGGATCCTTGGGATTGGATTGGTGGATCATTTTATATTCCTTAGTTTCAGGCCATAGATCAAGCCAAGGGAAGGATCCCTTCTACCCCTATCCTGTATATTGTCTTTTTCGTTCCCTGTTGTAATAGAAACTCATTTTCTTATTTGACTATATGACACGAGATTCTACGAGACGAGAATTCATTTTGAATTTATGGGAAGAAACAACTATGTATCTTTTTGATGAGAATTGAAAGTTTTACATGAGAGAAACCTGTCTTTATATATCTTTTTTTGAGGAAAAGATTCTATCATAATATTGAAATGATTCACCAGATTCCTCAAAAGGAGATCTTTTAAAGACTCGCTCGTTTTTCATTAAAAATCTTAATGATTGGATCATAATCATATGCTTCATTTGAATTCTGATGAGAAAGAAAAAGAAAGAAAAAGAAATAGTAAAATGATTTCTTCTTCATCGAATGACTATTCATCTAATTCATCTATTAGTATTAGGTTTTCATAAAATAGGGGGCGGAAAGAATCTATGGAAAAATGTTGGTTCAATTCGATGTTGTCTAACAAGAAGTTAGAACATAGGTGTGAACTAAGTAAATCAATGAATAGTCTTGATGCTCTTGGACATACCAGTGGAAGTGAAGAAACTATTCTAAATGATGCGGAGAAAAAGATTACTAGTTGGCACAGTTCTAGTTTCAGTAATATGAATTATCTAAATTATTTATTTGATAGCAGGAATTTTTGGAGTTTGATCTCTGATCATACTTTTTTAGTTAGAAATAGTAATGGTGACACTTCTTCTGTATATTTTGATATTGAAAATCAGATTTTTGATATTGACAATGCTAGTTCTTCTTTGAGTGAACTAGAGATTCTTTTTCCTAGTTATTTGAATAGTGGATCTAAGAGTAGTAATTACTACTCTTATTATTCCATGTATGATACTCAATCTAATTGGAATAATCACATTAATAGTTGCATTGATAGTTATCTTCGTTTTGAAATCAGTCTTAAGAGTGACATTTACAGTGGTATGGACAGTTACATTTCTAGTTTCATTTGTACGGAAAGTATAAGTAGTATTGAAAGTGGAAATTCTAGTATCAAAACTAGTAGCAGTTATTTCAATATAAGAGAAAGATCTAATGATCTCGATATAAATACAAAATACAAGAAGTTATGGGTTCAATGTGAGAATTGTTATGGATTAAATTATAAAAAATCTTTTAGTTCAAAAATGAATATTTGTGAACACTGCGGATATCATTTGAAAATGAGTAGTTCAGATAGAATTGAACTCTTTATTGATCCTGGCACTTGGGAGCCTATGGATGAAGATATGGTCTCTATGGACCCCATTGAATTTCATTCAGAGGAGGAACCCTATATAGATCGCATCTCTTTTTATCAAAGAAAAACGGGTTTAACTGAAGCTGTTCAAACGGGCGTAGGTCAATTAAATCGTATTCCCATAGCAATTGGAGTTATGGATTTTCAGTTTATGGGAGGTAGTATGGGATCTGTAGTAGGTGAGAAAATCACCCGTTTGATCGAGTATGCTACTAATCGATCTCTACCTGTCATTATTGTGTGTGCTTCTGGAGGAGCACGCATGCAAGAAGGGAGTTTGAGCTTGATGCAAATGGCTAAAATATCTTCTGCTTCATATGATTATCAATCAAAGAAAAAGTTATTCTATGTATCAATCCTTACATCTCCTACAACTGGCGGAGTTACAGCAAGTTTTGGTATGTTGGGAGATATTATTATTGCTGAACCTAATGCCTACATTGCTTTTGCGGGTAAAAGAGTAATTGAACAAACATTGAAAAAGACAGTACCCGACGGTTCACAAGCGGCTGAGTATTTATTCCATAAGGGCTTATTCGACCCAATTGTACCACGTAATCCTTTAAAAGGTGTTCTGAATGAGTTATTTCAGCTACATGGTTTCCTTCCCTTGAATCAAGATTAAAAAAAGATTTTAAAAAAGATTGAAATTCTTCATTTTCAAATGGAAGTATAGCACTAGCTTCAGTTCTTTTTCTTTGTAGCGAATAAGCATTTAGTTCATTCTAATGAAAAAAACAAAACTAAGAAGATGGTGTTTTCTTTGGGGACATCAGTTATAAGTGTAGTAAGAGTCAGAAGTTTTGGATAATTACTTTTTGCCCCGGTTTCTTCTACCTCTCTTCCTGATTAGGAAGAAGCATCCCTCTATCGACAAGATAAAAAAGAATTTCTTTCTCCTTCCGAGAAATCCGGGAAAGAAAATAGAAAGATTCAAATAACAAATAAGAAGAAAAAGAAAATAGAAAGATTCAAATAACAAATAAGAAGAATATAGAAGTTCTTTCTATTTAGCGAGAACCCCCGTTTTTCACTAGGAATCCCTGTTTGTTGGATAAGATTGGTTAAAGTCGGGAACTCATAAGAAACTCTTTTGTATCTTTCAAAACAAAAAAGGTGTTTTGAAAGATAGAAAGACGATGAAGATAAGGATGGGAGAAGAAGAATCCAATTTCTGAAAGCGGATTCTCATACATATTCGTGTAGAAAGAGGAATAGGTACACTTCATTTAGTTCTACATTCGTGATTTATTATGAAAGACTTCATATTAAGATTCTCTTAATATTCTTTCTAATAGATAGACTTATCATAATATATCTTTATAATTATAATTTAGAATTATTATAGGTACAAATATGAAATCGAGGTACCCATTCTATGATAGATTTGAACTTTCCCTCTATTTTTGTTCCTTTAGTGGGCCTAGTCTTTCCGGCAATCGCAATGGCTTCTTTATCTCTTTATGTCCAAAGAAATAAGATTGTTTAAATACGATGGGACCAAATCTCATCAATTTCTTTCAACACTGGATCATCATACAGATACTCTTTTAATGTAATATGGTAGGATATATGATATGTGTCCTTTCCAAAAAAAAAATAGTTGTTTTGTTATGGATGCCGATGCATAATATACGCATTAATGCGTGTATATGCGATTATAGCTTAATCAATGAAATGATGAAATTCAAAATGATCATCAGCAAATCTTTTTTGAAAGATATTTGAAATAGAAACTCAATGTATCTAACCAATTATTCCTAAAGGTTCCCGTCGGAATGCTGCTAGTTGATGAAAGTTACTTCGGGATAAAGCAATAAAAATCGAGTCAAATCCATTTGAGTTATTCTCTCAATTCCAATCGAATGCAACTGGATCTAGTATAGTATGAACTGGCGATCAGAACATATATGGATAGAACTTATAACGGGGTCTCGAAAAACAAGTAATTTTTTCTGGGCCTGTATCCTTTTTTTAGGTTCACTAGGATTCTTAGTGGTCGGAACTTCCAGTTATCTTGGAAAAAATCTGATATCCGTATTTCCGTCTCAGCAAATTCTTTTTTTCCCACAAGGGATCGTGATGTCTTTCTATGGGATCGCAGGTCTATTCATTAGTTCTTATTTGTGGTGCACAATTTCATGGAATGTAGGTAGTGGTTATGACCGATTTGATAGAAAAGAAGGGATAATGTCCCTTTTTCGTTGGGGATTTCCTGGAAGAAATCGTCGTATCTTCCTTCGTTTCTTTCTGAAAGATATCCAATCAATCAGAATGGAAGTGAGAGAGGGTCTTTTTCCTCGCCGTGTACTTTATATGGAAATCAGGGGCCAAGGAGCCATTCCCTTGACCCGTACTGATGAGAATTTGACTCCACGAGAAATTGAACAAAAAGCTGCCGAATTGGCCTATTTCTTGCGCGTACCCATTGAAGTATTTTGAAATGAACTGAAGAAGAAATCTCAGCATGAGACAAGGAACTTAATACATCTCAAAAGCAGGAGGACGTATATGGACTAAGAAAATCTAATAGAACTAATGAAAGAAAATAGATTAAGGAGAATAGAAACTATTTGTACACAAAAACTATTTTGTATACACATGGCGTCCAGCTTCATTCTTCATACTAGTATAAAGAAAAGAGTCTAATAAGTATAGATTCATCAAATATCCTAACATTTCTTTTCGTAAAACATAATTCCTTTTTTTAGGCCTTTGAATTGATACCCTATCCCCGCGCTGCGGTTAGACAGTGAAATCTTTGGAAATAGAAAGAAAAGAATTAAAGGATCCGGTAGGTTTCGTCTTTAAATCCAAATTATATTCGTTAGTTCAAATGGGTTTTCGAGTCTTCATCGAAAGGAAGAAATGAAGAGGAAATCGGTTACAATTTGCCTAATTGAGATCTCTGGAATATGGAAAGAATATTTACTTCTTTTTTTTTTCATTCGAAAAGGTCCCTTCTTCTATGTTCTATTCTAGACCCAAAGACTCAATTCTTACACAAAAACAAAAATAGGAAAAGAACCATAGGTTCGATACCTTGTTCTTGTTAGAGTTATAGGCTCTTGTTATAAAATTCATGCTTCATAGAAATATCAGATAGAATCGACGAATGAAACCGGTTCCTTAACAATTCACATCACGGATACAGAATGAAAAAAAAGAAAGCATTGGCTTCCCTCCCATATCTTGTGTCTATACTCTTTTTGCCCTGGTGGATTTCTCTCTCATTTAATAAATGTCTAGAAACTTGGGTTCTTAATTGGTGGAATACCAGGCAATCCGAAATCCTTTTGAATGATATTCAAGAGAAAAATGTTCTAGAAAAATTTATGGAATTAGAAGAACTATTCCTGTTGGACGAGATGATAAAGGAGTACTCGGAAACACATATGCAAAGGCTTCGTATAGGAATGCACAAGGAAACAATACAATTGGTCCAAAGACACAATGAATCTCATTTCCATATCATTTTGCATTTCTCTACAAATCTAATCTGTTTCGCTATTCTAAGTGGTTATTTTTTTCTGGGTAATGAAGAACTTTTCATTCTAAATTCTTGGATTCAGGAATTTCTCTATAACTTAAGTGATACAATCAAAGCTTTTTCGATTCTTTTAGTTACTGATTTATGGATCGGATTTCACTCGACCCATGGTTGGGAACTAATGATTGGTTCGATCTACAACGATTTTGGATTGGCTCAGAATGATCAGATTATATCTGGTCTTGTTTCCACTTTTCCAGTGATTCTAGATACAATTGTGAAATATTGGATCTTCCATTTTTTAAATCGTGTATCTCCTTCGCTTGTAGTAATTTATCATTCAATGAATGAATAATTCATTAGATCTTTTGATATCAATCAAATCAGAATCTTTCTTCATGTATAAAGAAATCCTTTTTCATCTTACTTATTCTTTATACTTCTACCTTTTCAATTCAAGGTATTCATACTATATTCCACCAGTACAATTCTTTCAGTACAATCAATACAATGGCAAACTTGTGGATAGGGAATTCTACTAGTTACCTATCAAATTTATTGTAGAAATTCCGGGGATCAATGATTGGACCATGCAAAATAGAAAGACTTTTTCTTGGGTAAAAGAACAGATGACTCGATCCATTTATGTATTGATCATGATATATGCAATAACTCGAGCATCTATTTCAAATGCATATCCCATTTTTGCGCAGCAGGGTTATGAAAATCCACGAGAAGCAACTGGGCGAATTGTATGTGCCAATTGCCATTTAGCTAATAAGCCCGTGGATATTGAAGTTCCGCAAGCTGTGCTTCCTGATACTGTATTTGAAGCAGTTGTTCGAATTCCTTATGATATGCAACTTAAACAAGTTCTTGCTAATGGTAAAAAAGGAGCTTTGAATGTAGGAGCTGTTCTTATTTTACCTGAGGGATTCGAATTAGCCCCCCCCGATCGTATTTCTCCCGAAATGAAAGAAAAGATGGGCAATCTTTCTTTTCAGTGTTATCGTCCTAATAAAAGAAATATTCTTGTGATAGGTCCTGTTCCCGGTCAGAAATATAGTGAAATCGTATTTCCTATTCTTTCCCCCGACCCTGCTACGAAAAAAGACGTTCACTTCTTAAAATATCCCATATATGTAGGTGGGAACAGGGGAAGGGGTCAGATTTATCCTGATGGTAGCAAGAGTAACAATACAGTTTATAATGCTACATCTGCTGGTATAGTAAGCAGAATAGCACGTAAAGAAAAGGGGGGATATGAAATATCCATAGTTGATGCTTCAGAAGGACGTCAAGTGGTTGATATTATACCTCCAGGACCAGAACTTCTTGTTTCAGAAGGTGAATCCATCAAGCTTGATCAACCATTAACAAGTAATCCAAATGTAGGAGGTTTTGGTCAGGGAGACGCGGAAATAGTGCTTCAAGATCCATTACGAGTCCAAGGCCTTCTGTTATTCTTGGCATCTGTGATTTTGGCACAAATCTTTTTGGTTCTTAAAAAGAAACAGTTTGAAAAGGTTCAGTTGTACGAAATGAATTTCTAGATCTATAGATTACTTAAAATAAAGTTGGTAAAAGTGCCAATTTCTTGTTGATCAATAGAATGATATATGATTCAAAAAATCCTATTTCTATAAGTCTTTTCTTTGTTTGTTTTTTTTTATACTCTTTTTTATTTTGCGGGATGTCTGAAACTCATTACTTGTATACCATTCCGAATTATAGAAAATAAGCATACAAAGAAAAAGGAATAGAATACAAGGCAAGGACGGGAAAAATGAAAGGAAAAAAGATTTCTAGCAAGTATTCTTAGTCAATCGTCTATTTGATTAGATACAAGACGACACAAGAAAAGTATTTTCTTGTGTCGTCTTGTATCTAACAAATAGAACTTCTTCAATTCACTTCAACTTCTTACTTAGGAAAAGGATTCAAAGAAAAAAAGACTTCTATTGTTTTATTTCGGCTGAAAAGCGA